TATAATAATCTACCTGATTTTTTCCTTCCCGTTGATTCCCCCCGACAATCAAGCTGCACTTCCTTCTAACAAGTGGCTGAGAGTTAGCAAGCAACCCTGGCCTCTTGGCAGGAGGTTCGCTGTCCCCCTCCTTTCCGGTCCGGCCGCGGTACGGCACCTGAACTCGAAGCTACGATCAGATCCGATTGGATCTGGTCCTATCCGACCCAACCCCGGAACTTAGAAAGGCCGGCCTGTTTGGACGGTAGAACGGGGAGAGGGGGAGTCGTGCCCATTCTCTCTCCGGGCACGAGGCAGAAACATCAAAAAAATTTCAGACCGAATACATGTACATGATGTAAGGACATATTAAAAAATAGGTGATCCGATTTGATAGGCTGCCCGTAGAAAGAGTTTACCGACCGCATAACAATTCATTCTTGTGTGTAGTGCGTGGGCCCATGTCTCCCGAACGATCATAGTACGGCCGCTCACCTAATATCAAATCAATGGGTAGATCTCACTTCCCTTCCCCCATACCATAGCCGGAAGGGATAGCCTATCCACAGAAGAGAGAGTACGGGCCCTTGCCCTTAATTTAGTTTAGACGCGGCTCGAATGCCTTTATGCTATAGGCTGTGTTAAGCATGCTTCTTTGACAGAAAACAAACTGTTTTTCCATGACAACAGTCGCGACTATAAAGGGCGGGGCGGTAAGCTCTCTATCAACAACAGGGGGGCTGGCTGTTCTCTTTTGTCAAGGACACAAGCAAGGAGTTGACAAAGTCAACCTTTAGATGTTGTTGTGACACTTTGGTTAGGTTAGGCTCGGTTGACTTTGTCAACGCTACTAAGGAACGGGGCGAGCGAAATTCAGTAGAGGCTCGAAGAGGGGTTTACTAAGCGAAGGGCCGAAGGCGGCTTTGCTATCCATCCTACTATACCACCTTAGGGCGCCAGCCAGAATTGGAGTTGGACTTTCCTCTGATTTTGTTAGAAGGGGTTTCAATAAATTCTTCTTCCGGGGGTGATTTGTTATGATTATTATTACACTCAAGTTGGCGGAAAGCTTGATCACGGCTCAAACTATCGCAAAAAAAAAATTAGGTAGTTCTATTTAGAGGGAGTACATAATAGTTGTGGTATGATGGCTCCCATAGAACGACCTGCGAATGAGACAATCCAGCAACTTAGATGTCAAGATCCTACGAATTGGAATGGTACAATACCGCGGATGAAATGTCGAGATTCTGCTTTCGGCGCCCGGCTAGGCCCCGCTTGTAATGGATCTTGGACCGCTTCAATTTTGATACATAGTTGGCCCTCGAGCTGGTCCACCTCTTATCTATCTCTGGCGCGGGCGGACTCAAAGTCATTTAGCCCTTCTCGCTAACCACACATACTATTCATCGTATTTGTTGGCATTCCCTCCCGATCACCCGGGTTCAACTGATTAGGCAATTTTTCGGTTGAAACGGCTCACTCCGCTCGCCCCCTCCCCCTTCCCTTTTGGAACTTATGCACGCTTCCATGCACTTATTGAGCCTAAGATTTTCCCCCAACAACTTTCATTCCCGTTGAAGCATCCGCCCATTCCCTATCAAACTTGCATCTTTATAAATAGAAGTAAGCCTCACTCGATCATAAGTAGTCTGCCCACTCCAACTAGCCATTCATAGTATATCTTGTGATGATTCATGCATAGAGGCTGAGGCTCAACTATGGCAACAAACATTAGGTAAGGTACAACGAACTTGTTATTCATGATGTGTTATTGGCCACAGAAGAATCTTTCTTTTGTCATGCTCCAATTCTGCTGAAAAACGTAAGGACGCTAAAAACCTGTAGTTTTTCAGCAGGCTAGCGCGCCCCTAAACTACAAGGCCCCTATTCAAATCTAATTTTGAAAATGGAAAGCAGGCTGCCCTATTGATCGCCGCTCTACCACTGGACTTTGTGTCTTCCTTTGAAATTCTCTTATTTCCTGGAAGAGCAAAAAAAAAGCGGGCCCTTTATTTTGCAATACTTAATATGGTCAAAATTAAGTGCAGAGGCAGAATACTGGGCTATGTCTGCAGCCACTAGTGAAGTGGTTTGGTTACACAGGCTTCTATCTGATCTTGGGGTTCATCTCACCGCTGCAACGCCTTTTCATTGTGACAATAACGGCGCTAGTCAGATTGCAACCAACCCTGTCGTTAATGAGCGTACCAATAATAAACGAAGTGGCTTTACCCTTATATATATTCTAATGAAATCAAGGGCGCTTCACTCGCGAGAAGTGCTTGGATTAAAAGACGGAGCCCTTGGATTCGCCTTAAATGAGCAAGGACTTCAGATTGCAGATTTGTTCACCAAGTCTCACACTCGTGCTCGGCATGAATTCTTGGTGGGCAAACTCTCGCTTCTTGACCTCTCATTTGTTCGAGTTTGAGGGGGAGTGTAATATCATGTATTATTAGAAAGTTGTATGATGGCCCTTTCTGTCCTTTGCTTTCTTCTTGATTTTTATATGCCTGGGAAGTCAGATTTGATTTCATTGTCTTTAGTTTGACTTATAGAGCTTAAGCCCCTCTTTTCCAGTCAATGAAGATTCTTATTCTCCCAAAACCTTTCTCAGCTATCAGAGACGACATAAGATGGAGTGATGATGACGGCACATGAATCAGATCGGCGTGAATTTGACACTTCATGCATCCCCTGACGAATTTATTAGAATCTTGATCCGTCATATCCTTTTAGAATGATCTTTTTAGCGAGCATCTGGCTGTTGACATGTCCTCCGCATACGCAGGAGCGCCCTGTAGCTTTCTTCGCTTCCTTTGATCAAAGATATTTTGAGTCTAAGTCGACCGATAAGCCCTTCATTATTATTAAATAGATAGAAAAGGTTGGAGAGGAACGGAGCTAGGGGTCTCACCCCAGCATGCATTATCCCCTCCCCGACGCCATACTCAGTAGCCGTAGCTTTGTTGCACTGCCCACTGCTACTTTAGCCCCCGTTCAGTTCCCCCTATATTTATTGAGTTCGACCAGTTGTAAATAGTAGTAGAGATATGTTCGCATCATGACCTCTTGTTCCGGATCAATGAATACGGAATCGACTACCGGATTCTCATTCGTTACAGCTTGCTTTGCTCTGGAGGGAGCTTCCTGAGTCAGACCAAACTCGGCCACCGAATCGTCTGAATGGAATGTATTTATTAGGAAAGCGGCTGTTCAGTCAAAAAAAGAGCTCAACAAAGTCACTCCTTGAACAGAAGCCCGAGACTCTTTCGCAATTCCGTCCAATTGGATTATGTAATCTTGTGTACAAAGTGGTGACGAAGCTTATTTCTAATCGATTGAAACCTTTGATAAAGGGTCGGCCCTACTCAAGCTAGTTTTGTCCCTGGAAGGCACCCTCAGGAGAATTTCATCATTCTTCAAGAAGTGATCCATTCTATGAAGAAGAATCAGGGGAAGAAGGCTTTCATTGCAGTCAAAGTTGATCTTGAAAAGGCTTACGATCGAATGGACTGGGAGTTTCTCAAGAGAATTCTGTTTGAGATCAAAATTCCTGAAGCTTGGCAAAATCTTATAATGAACTCTGTGTCCACTCCAGTTCTGTCCCTTTTATGGAATGGTGAGAAAACGGAATCTTTCCAGCCTACGTGGAGGGCTCCGACAAGGTGACCCGGTTGAAGAATAATTAATTTATTGTCCGTTAATCAGCTTTGCGTTGATAACAATTGTTTCCTGGAATTTACTACTCAAGGTTTTTTTAAGGATATTCAGACAAAAGCCACTCTTCTCAAGTGTGACACGACTGGCTCTTTCTATCCAATTCATCCCTCGTAAAAGTCTTCCATATCTGCTGCTTTATTTACTTCTACATCAGACCCTTCACTTTGGCACAAGCGCCTTGGTCACCCTGGGAAACAAGTGCTCGATGTGCTGTCTAAGAATAAACTAGTCTCTTGTAGTTCTAATTTGGATCCCCATATTTGTAACCTTTGTCATTTAGGCAAACAAGCCGGAATTCCATCCTTCCTTTCTTCTTCTTTTTCGCGCAAAAACAGAGATTGAAAACTCAGGAGAGGATTTAGCCTCCCGGTGGACTACAAGTTGCAAAATTTATAATGGTGAGAATTTTACTTTCTTTTATGATCAAGTTAGTGTGTTTTTTCTACGCACACTAGTGAAAGGCGCTCACGTAAAACACACGAACTGAACTAGCATTAGGGTTTGGTATTTCAGACGGCGCAGACTCAAGGAAGAAGGAAGCTTCAGAGCTGGAAAGGCTTAATAAGCACATCTCCAGTACACTTAACTTACACCTTATTTCAACTTTCACATTCATTTGAAGCACTTACGAACAAGTACTTATTATTATATTAACATAAGCATTGAACACTTTCGACTCGATTTTGGCCCATACATGCAAACACACCAAAGAAAGGAAAACAAAGACACTTAGCCTAGTAGTACAAAGAAAGCCAAAGACAAAGAAAGGCAAACCAAGACACTACTTTTTGGCACCGGACTCTTTTAGTCTCCTTGGCGCCCGCGGATGACCGCCTGCACAATTAGGTCTTGGCGTTCTTGGATTTTATGTTTCCTATCCTCCAGAAAGCGAATTTTGTTCCGTATGTTCATCATTCTATTCTGTATGATTTCGGGATCAATAGGGGGCAGATGTTCCCCAAAAGCCGCGAGCCGTTGCTCCCACCTGCGCTTCATGTTTTCGACGGTTTGGAGCTCTTGCTCAATTACTTGAAGTCGGGCGTGGATATCCATGGAAACTGAAACTCAAAGTCTTTTTTTCTGACTTCTAAGTTCGCGTCTCTCTTTGAAAATATAGACTAAAAGAAGCTTCTAGGCCTTGGAGGCGCTTAACTCTTTCTTATTATTAGTAAGAATTGTTGTCTTAGTTCCGTAACATGGTTCAACCCCGGCTTTTCATGAATATGAAACCCCATCCACTAGATTTTAGTGCGCTGAATAATTGTCCTTTCCCCGTACGGATTTGAGTACGAAAGGCCCACCCCAAAGAGCGAATAGTCCTTTGGTTTTCGCGGGTATCGCCACTTGTTAGCATGTAACCCCTCCCCTAGCGGGAATTGAGCACTCCCGGCGAATGGAAGACTTGGTATACAAAGATCGAACTCAAAATATGTAGCTCGTCTTTACTCTCTTTATCTCTATTTGCTCCAAGTATTCTGCTCGTACCGTACCTTTCACCTAGTGAGTTCCGTAGACTACTGAGAGGGTACCCACGGTACACGGGATTCTCCTAACCCTACGCGCTTTACTGTTCGGAGAGTAAACCATAAGGGAATATAGAAAGAAGAAGGGAAAGGTGTTTAAAGCTCTTTGCTACCCTGGCTAGTATAAAATGTGCCGTTGACCCTAGCCCTCGGAGAGGATAAAGAGTAGAGTTGTTTTGCCTTTGACTCATTAGCATGAAAGAGTCTGTTCCCACGTAACTTCAACAAGTTTCATTCTTACTCAAAGACCGAACTGGGAATAGAAGAAGAAGCCTCTAATTACCCAGATAAGTTTCAAACTATACTCTAATAGCTCTAACTTAGCGTAGGGAAAGACGCTTAATTACTAGTGGCAACAAGCACCCTTAACGTTTAGGCACGGAAGCGGAAGCCTGAAATAGAGATTTCTTCTTCCCCCCTTTGACCTTAACCGATTTTTTTATTTCTACTAAGCTTCTCATAGGAGGACTCTTTTATTTAGAGCTACTGGAAAAAGGTACGTAAGTACGTCCCTATTCAACCTCTTGGGAAACTGCATTCGGAATTAGCGGGGTAGGGACAGTTTCACTCAGCTGAGACCAAGAGCTTCTTCTCTTTCATATGCTACATCGGCCACATCCTTTGAAGAATCCGAAGATGAATCTGGTAACCTTGCATCCGAAGTAGCGATTCCCTTCCTCGCTCAGGAAAGTAAGAAGGAAAGGCATAAAGCAAGTACTGCGAACCCCTTTAAGCACGAGATTCGACAGTTGTGATTGCGCTTTCACCCATGATGGGATTCTTTGGGCTAGGATGCTAAAGAGATGGCTATGAGAGGGTCTTAGCCTGTAGTAGCTTGACAGTAGGAAGAGTCTAAAGGCCTAACCGCAGCTATTGAATCAACTATTCTTATTCAAGCTTTCTTGACGTCTTTCTACGCGGAAAGCTATAGATTCATAGATCGGTCGTTCCAGATGTGATGTTGCAAGCCGCCGATCAACGCAACCAATATCTGACGCGAGGCCTTTATACGATTACGATAAAGATCGAGTCGATTAGTCAGCTTTGCCTTGTTGATAGGCTAAAGCATAGCAGCTCGAGAACTCACGAACTAAAGATGCTACGTGACGCTTCCTTCATATGCGGATACAAGGGCCCAGCCCATTATGACTAGTGAAGGCTCCTTTTTTGTTTGCTTTACTTCCCCCCCCTTATTTTTTTTTCATAAGTGGTCATATTCATCTAGTTTTCTCGCTTTAGGAGTCTGAACAAATTGAAGAACCTAATGGATCCAACTTATAGAAGGACCCGAACCCGCGTATCGCCTTGGTGGAATCTATAAAAGTTATGTCGAATTGCGATATGATTGAGAGGGCCCCTCTTTTAATGATGAGTAGGATCACATCACGACAGGGAACAAGCTCTTTGCGCCCCACGTATGGCTTCTACTGTGATGTTCGATGAATAGTATGCCGAGGGGGCTGCTTGCTGTTTCGATTTCACTCGTTGAAGAATGTCTTTTCTTTTTTAAACTTTTAGCTATTTGCTATTCTCCGGAGAGGAAGCTGTTTTTTGTTTGATAGAAAGTTCGCTTCCCCGTGATTTGACAGGTTTCACAGTGGTTCGAATCCCTTTGCCGCTGGAGATACGAGACGCTCCTTCTTTCAAATGAAAATACTATGGCCAAGAAAGCCGATTCTTAGAAAGTAAGATGGAAGGGTGGTCGTGGATCACTCTATAGGCCGTCCATAGTCCATTAACGCCTCGTAGTACCACTTAGAGTACTCGCAGAGCGATTGAATCCAATATTTTGACTCAATCTGCTTAACGAGGAAAGAAGCATCGTCGTCGAGCTGCCGAGAGAGATCCTCTATAAGTAAGTCTCTCTACGTAACCCCAATCGGGCTTACAGCTCTCAACTAACATCCATCTTACCATACCAATCAATCTGATAACAGCTCACCAGAAAACCTTCCGGAAAGCCTAACCAGACTGATAAAGGCATAGGTTTTTTTCCTGGAGAGAGGGCGACAAGAATGTGCCGAGACCAGTGACGATTGGTTTTTGGGTTAATGTTACAAGGCTTACAGGAATACCTCCTGTAACCAGCCCCTCTTAGTCTCAGAGAGGTCTGAATGTTATCACCCCCTATTTGTTTGCTTCATCGCCGGCATTAGAGCCACAGCGAACCAAGCTGACCTACCGCTATCACTAAACTAGACCAAATGACGTAGTAATTCTTGGGGCACTACACAGTATTGAGGTTCCGGCTGAGTTCCACCAATGGACGCCCCAGTCAGCTGATCAACGACCACCCTAGTGTTTCGGCAGTATGCGTATTAGTTGATCTCTTGAAGGATATGCCCAATCGTATTTGGCTGGGGATGGGAAAGTTTGGGCGTTGGCAACGAATCATTTACGAGAATCCCCCGATCTAAATCCTTCTTGTCGTATGAGAGGCTACAGCCTAGATGAATGCAACGCCAAACCTGTTATAAATAAAGGCAAAGAACCTTTGCAGGATGATACTATGAACCCTAATGGAGCCAAGGAGAAACCAGTTGCGGGCCAGGGTGAGACTTCGAAAGCTGCTGAGAGTGTAAAGCCAGTCACACGAGCGGATCGAAAGAAAAAATCAAGAGCAGCGTGGGATTGGGAGGTTTTCGGTTGCGCCTAGTCTGGATGACCATGAAGTGCAACGAGTTAATGCTGCTACGAATGAGGAACAAGCCAATTTTCTTGATAATAATAATCAGAATGGAATGGCGAGATGGCTGGTTATGTTGAATCCTTGGTATCAACACTGGTATCCAATTCTAAGGTGAAAGCTAGTGTGCCCGTGCCTGATGCAAGGGTAGAAAAGGAAAATACAAACGGAAGTTTGAATGAAAAACACGCTCTTGAACCTGAGAATTCTGGTGCATGTGATAATAGAACGCAGGAGAATGTAGATCAATTGGATCTCGACAAGGCAATCAGATATAGAGAGTTGAATAGCTTAACCATTTCAGATGCAGGCAAGCGTATTAACTCTAAAACTGTGATGGATACGTTCCAGTTGATATCGACTGCACCCCTCAAACGTGTAGATGATGTGAACTCTCGGGAGGAAGCGAAGCGGTTGAAAAGCCGAAAAGATTCAATAATGAACTACAGGCCAGATTTGAGAAGATTATAAACAATACTAGCTGCTACTGAAAATGAGTCGGCACAAACTCTTATCGAACATCCGCCATTGAAAAAGGTAAGTGACTCTGAATCTTCTGAGAATGAGAAGGCTATTGAATCTGTTATACCTATCAGTCACTGAAACCACTATGCGGTGTATGTTGGCTTAATACGACGAAGACAGACGGAAGGAAAGGGCCATATACTACCTGAGTAAGAAAATGACTGACTACGAAACCAGGTATACAAATTTGAAGAAAACCTGCTTGGCTTTGGTGAGGATGTTCGCAGTCTGATCATGAGACGACACGTGAGTCAAAGGAAAGGTACCATTGACGAGAAGTTTTCGAATGTAGTGGCAATCGACCTCAATGTGTTTAGTGCGTTCATGGAAGACAGGATTAGAGGCGATTTGGATTGCACTGGTGTTATCAGCATGAAGTGGTGTGGGAGACTGGAGATTTACTCCAAGATCTGCAAGGAGTCCTCGAAGCCATACGATTTCTGAGCTTGCAGAAGACATAGAATGATATTCCGCTTCGGTAGAGGATTTAGAGATACGTTCCTGCTTTTTGCATTTCCAAGAAATGAAAGAAGATCCTAGGAACATGCACAAGCCAGTGGTGGATCGACGAGAATCAGGACAACCTGCCCAGTCAGCATCGGCATACCCTTTAAGCTGGAGAGTAGAAGACAAGGGAAAAATCAAGCCTCGTCCTATAGTGCTCCGAAGGTAGCGAATGATACGATGAAGCCATTACCTACTGGGGCAGATGAAGACGACGAGGATCTGCCACAAATTGGCTGACGATCTGAACTGCATAAGACAAATTTGGCCTAGTCATGGTGAGATAGATAAGGCTTCCAACCAGACGTCGATAGAGAGTCGGATCAGAAATGGGTTCTCCATCATCCTTTTTGTACTTTACATTGAGTTCCGTCGAAGTTTTCTCAGGCTGTGACAGATCAAAAACATTAAGATAATAAATGGAGGATGTGGGTGGTGCAAGTGGTGTGGGTGAAGAAGCATAATATAATAATAATTTTCCAAGAAGACAAGGTGTCGGGAAACAGCTAGGATCCAGACGACATACCTTCTCTGGAATTCCAATGCAGCGGCCGGACAAACAGGACGAGGGGCATAGAAACAGAAAGCCAAAAGTGGAATGATTGGATAAAAGAGATGCTGGAAGATGCCGAAATGTAAAACAGTGGGAGGAGGCAGAATTCCTTGGCACTTTAGAAGAAGTATCCTCAGATCAGCACACCTTAGAGGTAGAGGCGATGAGCGGCCTATGGTGCCCAGAAACCAGCTCAAACATAATGAGATGGGGTGAATCACATTCACTGCCGAGGACGCCCATGTGCTTCGTAATTTGCCTAAAAGAGTCAAGTCTGGCTGCAGAGTCTTGTGAAAGGTACTGAACAAGAACTACTCTCGTGATTAGCCGACGCTCATCAGGCTGCATACGATAAAGTAGCCAAGAATACGCTGTTGTTTCAATGTCATTATCTTCCCTTCCTCCAAGACAAAGGAGTAGCGGGAAAACTGACTAACTAGAGTCTATAGCTCCTCTAGGGCCCAATAGACTGAATTAGTCCTTCTACCCTGCCAAGGCGCGAAG